TGTATATATATTGGACCTTTTAAGGCAATTATAGATCCTTGGGGGCAATTCTGATTGGTCAATAAAAATCGATTTAAATGCTATTTCTTTTTTGTTTTTTCTGAGTTTATCCAATTTTTCATGAAAGATAAAAGGAGCTAAAGGAATCGTGTGTTGATTGTTCTCTAAATGTGAGTTTTCTTCTTCCATATGTAAAAATGGAATAAATAACTCAATCAAATTGCGGGAGGCTTCATGAAGTGCTTCTTTCGGAGTTAAACTTCCGTTTGTCCATATTTCGAGAAAAAGTATCTCTTGTTTTTCATTCCCATTCCCATAAGAATGAATACTATAATTCGCATTTCGAATAGGCATAAATATAGCATCTATAGGATAACTTCCATCTTGAAAGTTCTGTGGCGTTTTTATAAGATATCCTCGATTTCTCTCGATTTCTAATCTAATACACAAATTGATTGGTTCCATCAAGCTAGCTATATGTTGTGTATTATCAACGATTTCTACATAAGGCGGTAAGACGATATCTTGAGCAGTTACATACCCAGGACCCCTGACACAAATAGATGCGTCACAAGTTCCATATAGATTACTTCTGAATACAATTTCTTTCAAATTCATTAAGATTTCATGTACTGATTCTTGAATACCCGCTATGGTAGAATATTCATGTGAGACTTTCTCAGATTTTACACGTGTGATACATGTTCCTTCTATTTCTCCAAGCAAAGCTCGTCGCATTGCAATGCCTATTGTGTCGGCTTGACCTTTCATCAGTGGAGACAGAATAAAACGCCCATAATAAAGACGCTTACTGTCTGTTCTTAATTCAACACACTTCCACTCTAGTGTCCGAGTAGATACTGTTATATTCTCTCGAACCATAGTAATAATATTTGATTAGATCATTGAATCGTTTATTTCTCTTGTTTTTCTTGATAGTTCTTCAATATACATTTCTACACACGTCTTTTTTTGGGAGGTCTACAGCCATTATGTGGCATAGGAGTTACATCTCGTACGAAAGTTAATACTATACCACTTCTACGAATAGCTCGAAGCGCTGCGTCTCTCCCGAGGCCGGGACCTTTTATCATGACTTCTGCTCGTTGCATACCTTGATCTACTACTGTACGAATAGCATTTGCTGCTGCGGTTTGAGCAGCAAATGGTGTCCCTCTTCTCGTACCTCTGAATCCACAAGTACCGGCGGAGGACCAAGAAACCACTCGACCCCGTACATCTGTAACAGTGACAATGGTATTATGAAAACTTGCTTGAACATGAATAACCCCTTTTGGTATTCTACGCGCACTCTTACGTGAACTAATACGTCCGTTCTTACGTGAACCAACTCTCGGTATAGCTTTTGCCATATTTTATCATCTCATAAATATGAGTCAGAGATATATGGATATATCCATTTCATGTTAAAAAAGATTCCTTATTTATGTATCACTTGCTTTAGCGAGTCTGATTATCCCTGTCTTTGTTTATGTCTCGTGTTGGAACAAATTACTATAATTCGCCCTCGCCTGCGGATTAGTCGACATTTTTCACAAATTTTACGAACAGAAGCTCTTATTTTCATATTTGTCATTCCTTATCTTAAATTTGAATCTACTTCTTGATTGTAAGAAAATAAGTTTTTTTAGATTTTGCATCTTGAATCATATTCTCGCGAAAGTAATGTTCAAGTTAAAAAATCACTTAATCCTTTGAATCCTTGTTGCGGAGTCGATAAATTATGCGTCCTCTGGTTGAATCATAACGACTTACTTCAATTTTGACTCTATCTCCGGGTAGTATCCGTATAACACTTCGTCGGATCTTTCCTGAAACATAACCTAGAATCAGATCTTCATTATCTAAACGAATCCGGAACATGCCATTGGGAAGCGATTCGGTAATTAAACCTTCATGAATCCATTTTTGTTCTTTCATTCCAGGTAAAGCCCCCTTGAAGTATCAACTAATGGAGGAGGAAGAATATTAGACAACTCGTTCCTTTTCTTTTTTTTTTTTACAATTACAAATAGTAAGTTTCGAATCTAATTTGCATATTAAAAAAATTACCATATATAACACAAAATTTCTCCACCGATTCCTTCTAGTCGAGCCTCTCGGTCTGTCATTATACCTCGAGAAGTCGAAATAATTACAATCCCCATCCCACCTAAAATTAGAGGAATTTGTTGAGAGTTAGAATAAATTCGTAGACCGGGTCGACTGATCCGTTTTAAATTTAAAATATTTCTATAGGTCCCTTTCCTGTTCCTTCTATGTCGCAGCGTTAAAACCAAAAAATATTTGTTGTTTTCTCGATGTTTTCTCGCATTTTCGATAAAACCTTCTCGTAAAAGTATTTTAACGATATTTTCGTTAATATTAGTAGATGTTATTCGAACCACCCTTTTTTTATCCATATCAGCATTTCGTATAGAGGTTATTATCTCAGCAACAGTGTCCCTACCCATGATTAACTAAAATTGTTAGTGACTCCAAATTTGATATAATCAACATGTTTTTCTTTTTTTTTACTTAATTTGTTTGTTTATGAATAATTAATAAAGGTATATACGTGAGATACAATCTATTTCTTAATCTATTTCTTTCAAATACCTCACTATAAACATATCACGATCTTGTTTTATAATACCTCTGGAGCTAATGAGACTATTTTAGTAAAATTTAACTGTCTCAACTCCCGGGCGATCGCGCCAAAAATTCGAGTTCCTTTTGGATTTCCTTCTTGGTCAATAACAACTGCAGCGTTGTCATCATATCTTATTATCATACCATTGTCACGTTTGAGTTCTTTACAGGTACGCACAATTACAGCTCTGACCACTTCTGACCTTTCTAGGGGCATATTTGGTACTGCTTCTTTGATCACAGCAACAATAACGTCACCAATATGAGCATATCGACGATTGCTAGCTCCTATGATTCGAATACACATCAATTCTCGAGCCCCGCTGTTATCTGCTACATTTAAATGGGTTTGAGGTTGAATCATATGATTTTGAAATCTATTCTTTTAATGCAAAGGACGAAGAAAAAAAAAGAAATATTCTTTGTCTAAAATAAAAAAATTGAAATTTCCCAAGACTCATTTCTCTTGGTTCTACTTTTTTTATCCTTTATCTCGAAATAATGAATTGAGTCCGTATAGGCATTTTGGATGCTGCTATTGAAATAGCCCTTCTAGCTATATTTTCTGTTACTCCACCCATTTCATAAAGTATTCGACCCGGTTTAACAACAGCTACCCAATATTCGGGGGATCCTTTCCCCGAACCCATACGTGTCTCGGCAGGTCTCGCTGTAATCGGTTTGTCTGGAAATATACGTACCCATATTTTTCCACCACGACGTACATTTCGTGTCATTGCTCGTCGACCTGCTTCTATCTGTCTAGATGTGATCCAAGCAGGTTCAAGTGCCTGAAGAGCAAATTTACCAAAACATATATGATTCCCTCGATAAGATATTCCTTTCATTCTTCCTCTATGTTGTTTACGGAATCTGGTTCTTTTGGGGTTATAGTTGATGGTTCTTTCTGAATTCCATCTCTACTACAGAACCAGACGTGAGAATTTCTTCTCATCTGGCTCCTCGCGAATTTGAATAAAAGTAAAAGGATTCAAAAATAAAATTTAATTTGAGGTAAGATAGAATTTTCATTAATTAATAAAATATACATGTATTTTTTTTTTTTAATTTTATATAAGGAATAAAAAAAAAATACATTTTTCGCGGGCGAATAATAAAATATACATGTATTTTTTTTTTTTTAATTTTATATAAGGAATAAAAAAAAAATACATTTTTCGCGGGCGAATATTTACTCTTCCATTTCAATTTTAGGATTGTCTTGGGACTTCTCAGAATAGATGAATTGATCTACGGTTTGGTTTGTTCCGCCATCCCGACTGGCAAATCATTAAGATTAATTTTTAATAAAATCTTTTGGATTCACAGTTTCCATCGTTCCCATCACTTCTTACTTTAATGTTTAGGTCCAAATTTTACAACGGAGCTTAATAATGAAATTTGTTCTTGAGTCAATTTTATCAGTCTTTATTGTCTCGAAGCTCTTTATTTTTTTGTTTTGTTCTATAATGTTCTACTATAACGAATGTTCTATATAAAGAGTCATTTAATTATGGATGAATCAGTATTGATGCTTTATTACACTGCTTTTTATGAGATCACTCATAGACCTTACATATTAGAATTCTATATCATAAATATTTTTTCTCTTTCTCTCACCTTTCCATTTATCCACAACTTCCGTCTCTATTTTGCTTTCCAACTTAAAAATCGTATTTATTTTTGCAAAAACAAAAAATTTCAGTTGCTGCAAGGATGTGACCGATATGTCACATCTTGACTGGTTCTTTAGCTTTAGATCGAGATAATGCAAAGTGATGGGTTGGTTATTATTATTAGATTAGGGGGCCTTTTTTTTTAATTATAACCCTAAAAAAATCAACGAGTCACACACTAAGCATAGCAATTTTCTCAAATGATCAATCGAATTTTTATTCAACCGTATAGAATTAAAACTAGTTTTGAGAAAAAGAATGAATAGGTTTATCTTTTTAGATTAGATATAAGAAAAAGAAAAGTAAAAGTTTATTTATTATTCCTCGTCTATAAATATCCAAATTTTTATACCTAATACACCATAGACAGTTCGAACTGTATAGGAACAATAATCAATTTTAGCTCGAATGGTTTGTAGAGGAACCCTACCTTTTCTAATCCATTCGACTCGTGCAATTTCTTTTCCGTCGATACGACCTGCAATTTGGACTTGAATTCCCTTTGTATTTGCTTGTTCAGTTAATTCGATAGCCTTTTTCATTGCTTTTCGAAATGAAACTCTATTCTTTAATTGTCCAGCTATATATTCTGCAAGAATATTAGGGTTTCCATAAGGTTTTGCAATTTTTGTGATAGCAATGTTAAGTTTTCTGTTCACAGAATAAAATTCT